AATTTATTCAGAAGTAATTCGTCGAGATCGTGCACCTTTCTTTCCTATGTATTCCATTAAGAAATAATAGAACATAAATAAAGTGCAGTCGGTTGGATCCAACCTATTCTTGAAATAGACAACTCGCACACACTCCCTTTCCAAAAAAAATCAATACACCGAGCACTACACTTAGATTTATTAGATTTGTTGCTAAAATATCGGTATTAAACCCGAAACTTCCTGCGGATGGCCAGTGGCCCAAGGAAACGAAAGAATCGGTTACATTTTTCATAAGCTCTCCTCTTATAGATAGGACTAACAAAGAACAGAGTTCTTTTTGTTCGTTTGCCCTTTTTTATTAAATTAATTTTGGGAATATATTAATTAATGAAATTTTCAAATTTCTTAGTTATTTCTTTTTTTGAAGTTCCCAATAAGATACCTATTAGGTTAGGTCCTAGATCTCATGTCAATTGCGAAATATCTACTTTGAAAGGCTTCTCCTAAAGGGAAAAAAGGTTTCCATTATACTAAGTGTACTAAGGACGGGAAGGAAGAAAGCGAGCGAATCCGCTAATTCCTCATCCTCAAATCACTCCTTCCCGGAAGGTATTGTCTCAACAAATAAATAATTGTAGGAGTAAAGTTAAAGTATTGTGTTGATATAATTCGAAGAAGCAAATGGTAAGCCCGAGTTAATGAAATAAGAAAAAACTACGTTATGTACTCTTTCCCATTTCTAGTTCTAGGATTAAATTAAACAAAAGGATTCGCAAATAAAAGTGCTAATGCCACGACCAGTCCGTAAATTGTTAAAGCTTCCATAAAAGCTAAACTAAGCAATAAAGTACCCCGTATTTTACCCTCTGCTTCTGGTTGTCTCGCAATACCTTCTACAGCTTGGCCCGCAGCAGTACCTTGACCAACTCCAGGTCCAATAGAAGCAAGCCCTACGGCCAACCCAGCAGCAATAACAGAAGCGGCAGAAATCAGTGGATTCATGGTAAGTTCCTCGTACCAAATAAAAAAAAAAAATGGTTAATGATACAATTAATCTATGAGTTATTACTTATTATTTTCTCACTAAGACCTATTGGATCGAAATAACTAAAAACTCCCAATTGGAATAATAATATTACTGAATTGTCAGAACTACTTCGATATCTCCATTTTTTAGTTTCTACCAATGATAGAGTTTTTGTAAATCCAGATGCATATGATTCCAGTTATTGCATTTCTTTGTTTCGAACCCTTCATTTTTTCATCAATTCTTCATTTTTTACGCTTCTATATCCTTGAGTTCATCTGTTTTTTCATTGAATCCACAGTAAAAAACGAAATCAAAGAGAAGAGAATTTTATTTGAATCCATTTCATTTAAATGAAGTGGACTCAAAATATATTATATAAGGATAGCCCCTATATAAATAGTGAATATCTAATATCACATATACATTTGTTTCTTGCATAACGTAAACCACTCACATTTGATATTGAATCGGATTCTAGAATAATTCTAGACGCATAAGCTGGGCATTAACATATAGCTAATTTGATCTACCTAACTCATTTTTTTTTACAATTTCGTAATATTGTGCTCCCCCCCCCCCGAATTTCTAGACCGTATATAGATGCGTATTTGTATCTATATATGTTCCCCAACAGAGTGGATTATCTTGAACCATGCATGAATTCGGATAAAATAAACTTCAAAAAAAAGACTTTTTCGAAAACTATTCAATGATGACCCTCCATGGATTCACCTATATAAGCCGCGGCTAAAGTTGCAAAAATAAGAGCTTGAATACCACTTGTGAATAATCCAAGAAACATGACAGGTATAGGAACTACTAAAGGTACTAAAGAAACAAGAACAACAACTACTAATTCATCAGCCAATATATTCCCGAAAAGTCGAAAACTAAGAGATAAAGGTTTTGTGAAATCTTCCAGGATGTTTATTGGTAAAAGAATTGGGGTTGGTTGAATATATTTCCCAAAATAACCCAATCCCTTTTTACTAAGACCCGCATAAAAATATGCCACTGATGTAGGTAAAGCTAAAGCAACAGTAGTATTTATATCATTCGTAGGCGCAGCTAACTCCCCGTGAGGTAACTGTATGATTTTCCAAGGTAAAAGAGCACCTGCCCAGTTAGAAACAAAAATAAATAAGAACATAGTTCCAATAAAGGGAACCCAAGAACCATATTCTTCTCCAATCTGAGTTTTGCTCAAGTCTCGAATAAATTCAAGGACATATTCGAAGAAATTCTGACCGTCGTTCGGAATAGTTTGTGGATTTCGAACAGCTATAATGACTGAACCTAATAAGATGGCAATTACGACCCAAGAAGTGATAAGTACTTGGGCATGGATTTGTAAACCTCCTATTTGCCAATATAAATGTTGGCCTACTTCTACACCCGATATATCGTATAACCCTTTGAGTGTTTTAATGGAACATGGTATAACATTCATATTGTCCTCTGACAGAAATCGAACTTCAAAAAAGGAAT